TGATGTAGCACCTGGCGGATTTTTAGCTAGTGTGTATCATCTTACGAAAATACGGTATGGTATAGATAAGCCGGAAGAGGTATGCATAAAAGTATTTGCCCAAAGAAGTAATCCTAGAATCCCGTCTGTTTTCTGGATTTGGAGAAGTGCCGATTTTCAAGAACGGGAATCTTATGATATGTTGGGAATCTCTTATGATAATCATCCACGTCTTAAACGTATCTTGATGCCTGAAAGTTGGATAGGCTGGCCCTTACGTAAGGACTATATTACCCCCAATTTTTATGAAATACAAGATGCTCATTGAATGATAAGAAACGAATGTTCACTTATATGACATGACTCCAGATTTTTTTTTATTCAAGTCAAGGAATATTTTTCATTTTGTTCTAGATGAAAGAGAATAACTAGATTCTAATTCGTATTAAGACTAAGCTAAAAAAGACTTCATTGGTATTACCCAATTTTGAAGATATTATGAATTTCATTTGAGCAGAAACAATATAATAGATAAATCAAAAAAGTTCTGCACTATGAACTTTGTACCGCGCATGTCACTTAGATGAACCCTTGAAAGTAGCATAAACAAGAATGAAGAAATAGAATAAATAGGAAAGAAAATACGAAATGAAAAAAGAACAGATTTTTTTACTGTGTATAAAATATATCCTTACTTTTTCTATCCTTCAACTCCTATAAAATAAACTTGGAAGTTTTTTAGACAACTTTTTTTTTATTACCATCTCCAAACATAGATAGATCTATACATCTATATAAAAAATATGTATTGCGCTCTAGATTAGTAATATGTATTGTATGCTGACCCGCTTCAATTAATTTGAAGAGGTATAAATATCTTTTCAATCGATTAGTTATGTGTCAGGAACCAGATTTGAACTGGTGACACGAGGATTTTCAGTCCTCTGCTCTACCAACTGAGCTATCCCAACAATTAAGGAGCCAAATTTGAACCGGTGACACAAGGATTTTCAAGCCTCTGCTCTACATAACTGAGCTATTCCCTAATTTTTTCTATTTTCAAAAAGAAGACTTTCTTTGTGAATGTAAGGAAAATGAGATGGGCTGTGAATAATTCACTTTGGGTCTATTTGTGAAAGAGTAAAATGAATAAGAAAGATATTGAATTTTCTTTGAACCATTTTCTTTGAACCACTTATAAAAAAAAGGAGAATTATAGTAAAGAAGTAAAACGGGCTTTTTACTGGGGATAGAGGGACTTGAACCCTCACGATTTCTAAAGTCGACGGATTTTCCTCTTACTATAAATTTCATTGTTGTCGGTATTGACATGTAGAATGGGACTCTCTCTTTATTCTCGTCCGATTAATCATTTTTTTTATAGAAGAATTTGAGTTACCAACGCAACGTAGTCAACTCCATTCGTTAGAACAGCTTCCATTGAGTCTCTGCACCTATCCTTTTTTATTCTCTTTTTTAAACCCTTGTTTTTCAAAAAATAAAGATTTGGCTCAGGATTGCCCATTTTTAGTTCCAGGGTTTCTCTGAATTTGGAAGTTTTCACTTAGCAGGTTTCCATACTAAGGCTCAATCCAATCAAGTCCGTAGCGTCTACCAATTTCGCCATATCCCCCTTTTAGACAAGGATCCAGTTGTAATTTTACCCAACTTTTTCATTTATCTTGGAACCATTGAGTTCATTATATAATGATTCCTATATTAAAAAATTGTGTATGCCTATTTTATTTTTTTTGCTATCCCCTCTCGTTCCACCTCTATTGTATGAATCATCTTTGTTTCAATCAGAAATGATTCTATCATTGATGTATCCACAATTCAATATAGAGAGGTATATACCACATATATATACGTCCCCCTCCCCTTTTATTTTTAGAATTCACTTTTGAATACTGGAAGGGTCGATATTCTTCCTTATTGTTTTTTTTGTCCTATCTTCATCCTTTTTCGAACGAAATCAGGGGAATGTCTGATTATCATTTTTATTGTTGTATCTTTATCCTTATTTTATACTTTTCTTAGGACTGATCCGCTATAATATGAATATAATTAACCTTATTTGTTATAACTATTCTCAAATCTAAAAAAGGAATTCCAATTTTTTGGTATTTTCAATATCTTATTATTATATTATAAAAAATATAAAAATAACAGCAATGTAAATGTATATCATCAATAATTATTATGTATAATAATAAAATTGAAATTAGTCAGATATTTTATTTCTGTTACATTATTAGATCTGTTACATTATTAGAATAGAATTCTATTTAGTCATATTATTCTATTTATTTATTAAATATATTATTAATTAATATTAATTTGCATATTAATTTTATATTTTTTTATTAGTTATATTATGTTATGGATAGAATTATGAACTAGAATATATAATATATAATATATATTAAATAGTTTATATTAAATATATATATATAGTTCATACGAACTTTACAGCTAATAGCGGGGATCCGGTAGTCTCTTGAATTCCTATGCATTATTTCTGTTATGTGAGCCCGCTTAGCTCAGAGGTTAGAGCATCGCATTTGTAATGCGATGGTCATCGGTTCGAGTCCGATAGCCGGCTTTTTTCTCTATCGATTTTTCCATAATTGAGAATCTCTACTCTCCATTTCTACAAACGTTGAGTCACTAATCTATTATGTCGTGGTAATTCTAAAAAAAAGTTGATTAGATCCAATTAGATTTATATTTTATATATATAATAAATCATAAAACAAAGCCTTAATCTTCTTTCTATATATATATAACAAAAAATCTGGATATTAACACAATACATTTCATTCTATATAGATTTCGCTTTGCTTTGTTTATTCTTTAGTTCAGTCTTAATTTTGATTTCTTCTGTAAAATGAATGAAATTTCAATAAAATAAAAAGGAGTCTTTACTTTATGTCTCGTTACCGAGGACCTCGTTTCAAAAAAATACGCCGTCTGGGGGCTTTACCGGGATTAACTAGTAAAAGACCTAGATCCGGAAGTGATCTTAAAAACCCATTGCGTTCCGGGAAAAGATCGCAATATCGTATTCGTTTAGAAGAAAAACAGAAATTGCGTTTTCATTATGGTCTGACAGAGCGACAATTACTTAGATATGTGCATATCGCTGGAAAAGCCAAAGGGTCAACCGGCCAGGTTTTACTACAACTACTTGAGATGCGGTTGGATAATATCCTTTTTCGATTGGGTATGGCTTCGACCATTCCCGGAGCCAGGCAATTAGTTAACCATAGACATATTTTAGTTAATGGTCATATAGTGGATATACCAAGTTATCGTTGCAAACCCCGAGATATTATTACTACGAAGGATAAACAAAGATCAAAAGCTCTGATTCAAAATTATATTGCTTCATCTCTTCAGGAAGGAGTGCCAAACCATTTGACTATTGACTCATTCCAATATAAAGGCTTAGTAAATCAAATAATAGATAGTAAATGGATCGGTTTAAAAATAAATGAGTTGTTAGTCGTAGAATATTATTCTCGTCAGACTTGAACCTAACGAACATAACAAGAAAAGGGGTTTAGACAATTCTGTCCCTTTTTCGACGAAGGAAATAGATCTAAGGGCCTTAATCCGTATTTTGTTATTCACATATTACAAATTGATACGCAGTAGAATTTTTTTTTTTTTTGCTCTTTCCACAAGATTTTTCTTTTACGTACCCATACCACAGTAATTAGGAATCATAATTTTATATCAAATAAAGCTGTTGGAATAATATAATGATATTCGTTTTTATTTGATTTGATATATTGTAGTTGGTAACGATGGTGAATTAACAGAAACGGAAAGAGAGGGATTCGAACCCTCGGTAAACAAAAAGCCTACATAGCAGTTCCAGTGCTACGCCTTCAACCACTCGGCCATCTTTCCTATATAATCCTATTATTGACCAGAAACCGAGTGAATAGTGAGTCCATAGGAAAAAAAGTTTCTTTTCCAATTCCATATTTATAAAGAACCTCTCTTATCATCCATCTACCCTATTATAAATTTATGAATCATACCATGAATTTTTCTTGCATTTTTCTATGACATTTCATTCAATTGTATAATCATTAGTCATCCTTTTCCTTTTTGGGTCATAACCAAATCTAAATTTATTGAGTTATTAGATTCGAGTTATAAGAATCCATAGTAAAATAAAGTCCTTGGTTATCTAACTTAGATGAAATAGTAATAGTTCCGTGCATTTGTATACTACAAAATTGATATTTTATAAAATTCAATCTGATTCAAAAGTCTCCCACCTTTCTTTGTCAAAAAAAGGTAAAATTTGAACAGAAGGTACACAAGAATTTTTCTGTTTTTATGTTATTTTGTACTCTACAATTCCTTTTTGTGGGATCATTTTCCCCGAGAGGGTAATGAGAAGAATTATAGAATGGATTACTAATTATGCCTAGATCTCGGATAAATGGAAATTTTATTGATAAGACCTCCTCAATTATAGCTAATATTTTATTACGAATAATTCCGACAACTTCAGGAGAAAAAAAAGCATTTACCTATTATAGAGATGGTGTGATTTGATTTTTTGTTCTTATTTTTTTAGCCCTCAATGAAGTCTTACGAGAAAAAGACGCAGTTCGGAATATAAAGAACCAAATTATTGAAATAAAGTTACGCTTAGTGAAGGTAAAGTTTGGAGATAGAACAATTCCTTCTGTCGTGTATCCTCGATTGATCCAGCCTCAGATACCTTTATTGTCGATTTTAGTATTAAACGAAAGGTTATACCTATAGGTTTTGTATTGCAGGTCAATCCTACTCCACTAGTACCAATAGGCGGCATAGGGGAAGAAGCACTACACTAGGAATCAACAACACAAAAACTTTAGTAAAAATTACCCTTTTCCTTATCGGTATCGGGGCTAACAAGAATGGTTGGGACAACAAACATCCATCTCGTTCGTACTTTGGATACTCGTATAACCATCAAAGATTGTTGAAGTGACTAATTCCTAGAAATAGTA